TGAAAATAAAATTTGTGATGCTCTTAAAGTATTTGATTATGGTATTTTGTCTTGCTATTGGTGGGGTTTATATGAGAAGTTTTATGGCCTAAAGGGCTTATTTTTAGTAAAAGAAATTAGTGTTGATGTTAATATTATATAAGTTTTAATTTTAAGCTAATGTTGTGCCAGCGGCTGCGGTTATACAACTTAAAGTGTGAGATTTTGTGGTAAAAGAGAGTGTTATTTTTGTTAGATGATAGGGGGGATTATTTGGTTTTTGGTAGAATTTTTATCTGTGTAGTTTTTATTTTTTAAGTAGTTGATTAATTATTTATTTTACATGATCATAAACTAGGATTAGATACCCTATTATTTTTGTGAAAAGGTTTACCGTAGGATTAGGGGTGTTAATTGAAATTAAAATGATTTGGCGGCGTGTTGTCTTATCAGAGGAACCTGAAGTTGAGTCGATAGCCCGCGAGTAGTTAATCTTTCCTATTAGTTTGTATATCTCCGTCGTAAGGAGAATTTAATAAAATATCTTCTGGGGTTTAGAGAGGAAGAGAAGACAGGTCAAGGTGCAGCTTATGGAGGGGGTTCTTTGGGTTACAATTTTTGTTGGAAGCACGGACGAATATCAGGATTGATTTTTAGAAGGTGGATTTGTAAGTAATTATTTTTATAGGATTAATAAGTGAAGGGTGGAATAACATGTGTACATATTGCCCGTCGCTCTCGTTATTTTTGAGATAAGTCGTAACATAGTTGATGAACTGGAAAGTGTATCTTTTTGACATATTAAAGTTTATTTTGAATTTTTCTTTTACACTGAAAAGGTCTCTTTTGAGTAATATGATAAGTATATTTTTGGTTTTTATTGTGTTTATTAGAAAATTTGTTTTCAGTAGTTTGAGCGAAGTTTGTTTGTTTCCTAGAGAGAATTTAGTACTGAGAAGGAAAGTTATGTTATTTATTTTGAATATTAGGTTTGTTAGTACCTTTTGTATTAGGGTTGATTTATGTGTTTTTGCTTTTGTTATTTCTCGATGAGTATCGGGCTATTTTTCCTTAGTTTATTCTCGTTGTATAGAGTTGAATAGGGGATTATAGGTATGAAATATTATTCAAGTTGCTTTTTATCTAGTTCTTTAAGAAATTTAATAGTCGGTAGTATTATTATGACGGTAAACAGGGATTAGCTTGTTTATTTTTTATATTGGGTTGAGGTTGAAGTTTGTTTGTTAAGTTGATAGTGCTTTTTTTAATGGAGTTATTATTGAGCAGGTTATTTTTATTATTTTTTGGTTTTGTTTACATATTAGGGTTGGGTTGTAAATTTTTAGTGGTTTGTGATAATGATTATATTAGTAATAATTTTATTAGTTTATTTTTATTTTGTTCTGATTGATATTTTAGGTGAGCTTAGTTTTAAATTAGAATTGATGAATTAGGCAATATGAACCTCTGACTGTTTAGCAAAGACATTGTTTTTTGTTGTGGTAAAAAATAAGTTCTGTCCACTGCTATTAGGTGAAGGGCTGCAGTATTTTGACTGTATGAAGGTAGCATAATCATTAGCTTCTTAATTAGAAGCTGGTATGAAGGTGAAACAGGGGTTTGCTGTATTTTTTCTATATGTTGAATTTTATTTTCATGTGAAAAATCATGATTGAGTTAACGGGACAAGAAGACCCTAATAAGTTTTATTCTCTTTCTTAATGCATGTATAGGTTTAGATTTATGTAATTTATTTGGGGGAGTTTGGCTGGGGCGGCAGTTTATTTGACATAGATTAATTTTTAACTTTGTGTGGCGGTATTTGGACCTAGTTTGTTTATATCAGTGTAAAATTACTGTAGGGATAACAGCGTGATTTTTTTTGAGAGTTCTAATTGACAATAAAGTTTGCGACCTCGATGTTGGATTAAGAAGAGCGTGGCGAAGTAGTTGATGTTTTTGGTCTGTTCGACCAGTAAAATCTTACATGATCTGAGTTCAAACCGGCGTGAGCCAGGTTGGTTTCTATCTTTTATTTTTGGGTTGTGATATTAGTACGAAAGGATTGTATTGTAGAAATTATTTTTCTAATGATAAAGTTGGATTTTATTAGCTTGGCAGAGTAGTGCATCGACGTTAGAATTCGAATATGCTTAAGGCAGCTGGTGGTTATTGTGGCAGATTAGTGCGAAGAAGTTAAGTTTCTTATATGAATTTATTCCATTAATAGTGTGAGATTTGGGTGTTTTTTTTGGTGAGTTGATTATGTTGGTTATGGTTTTGGTGGGGGTGGCTTTTGTTACCCTTCTTGAGCGTAGGATTTTGGGCTATATTCAGCTTCGCAAGGGACCAAATAAGGTTGGTTATCTAGGTTTGCTTCAGCCTATTGCTGATGCTGTTAAGTTGTTTAGAAGGGAGATTGTTTGGTTGAAGTTAATAAGATTTTATTTTTATATTTATAGACCAATTTTTGGGTTGGCTTTTTTCTTTTTTCTCTGGGTGGTTTTTCCTGTGGTTTTTGGAACTTTTGATTTTGTTTTGGGGTTGATATATTTTTTTTGTTTTAGAAGCCTGGGGGTTTATGTCTTATTTGGTTGTGGGTGAGCCTCTAATTCTGTTTATTCTTTATTGGGAGCGATGCGGGGTGTCGCTCAGATAATTTCTTATGAGGTTAGATTGATTTTTATTGTTTTATGTTGTGTTGTTTTAAGAAGTTCCTATGATTTTGAGGTTATTTCTGAGTGGCAGCGTTTAGTTTGATATTTTGTTTTTCTGTTTCCTTTGATAATTATTTGGGTTGTTTCTTGCCTAGCTGAGACTAATCGGACTCCTTTTGACTTTGCTGAGGGGGAGTCTGAGTTGGTTTCTGGGTTTAATGTTGAATATGGGGGGTTTGGTTTTGCTTTTATTTTTATGGCTGAATATGGTATTATTATGTTGATGGCTTGTTTAGTGGTTGTTTTGTTTTTAGGTGGGGTAGATTGGGTTGTGTTTTTAGGTGGTATTATGGTTAGATTTTGGATCTGGGTTCGAGGGGCCTACCCGCGATTTCGTTATGATAGGTTGATGGGGTTGGCTTGGCGGGGGTATCTACCTGTGTCTGTTAATTATTTGATTGGGAGATTTGGGTTTGTTTTGTTTATTTTTTTGTTATCAGACAATAGTTAAATTAGAATCAATGCTTTGGGGGCATTAGGTGGGTTTAGGCGCCCTTGTTTGATTATTATATGGTTATTTTGGGGGTTGTTTTATTAGTTGGGGGTTTTGTGGGTTTATTGAGAAGATATAGGCATGTTTTGAATATACTTCTTAGATTGGAGTTGGTTATGTTGTCTTTGTTGTATTTTTTGGGTTTGTGGGAGATGATTGGTTTAAACGATTTGGTTTTTATGTTATGTTTTATTGTTTTTATAGTTGGTGAGGGTGTTTTGGGGTTGAGAGTTTTAATTACTCTTGTTCGTGGGTATGGTGGCGATTATTATTTGAGCTTTAATAGTTTGCAATGCTAGAGGTATTAGGCGGGTTATTTGGTTTGATATTGATACTTGTTTTTAGGGTTGGGTGGTTCTATGTGTATTTGGTGATGGTAATTATAACTCTTTTTATTATAAGGGAGTTTTATTTTGGGTTGGAGAGTTGGCATTTGTATGTAGGAGTTTTTGGGGGTGATAGAATAAGAGTTGGATTTGTTTTATTAAGATTTTGGATTATTTTGTTGATAATTTTGGCGAGATGTGTTAAGTCTTACTCCAAGGGGGTTATTGTGCTTTATTTTACTATGGTCTTTGTTTTACTACTGGTTTTTATTAGTTTGGATTTTATGATGTTTTATTTGATGTTCGAGGCTGTTTTAATCCCGACTGTTATTTTGATTTTGGGGTGGGGTTATCAGCCTGAGCGTTTGAGCGCGGGCGTTTATTTGTTGTTTTATACAGTGTTTTGTTCTATGCCCTTGTTGTTATTAATTATCTTAATTAGGGTGGTATTAGGGGGGATAGGAAGATTGGAAATTATAATGTTTGGTTTGGGGTGGATGCCAGGGGGTCTTTATTTGCTTTGTTTTGGGAGAATAATGGCTTTTTTGGTGAGGGTTCCCCTATTTGGGCTTCATCTTTGGCTTCCTAGGGCTCATGTTGAAGCCCCAGTTTCAGGTTCTATGATTTTAGCCGGGGTTTTATTGAAGTTGGGGGGTTATGGGTTAATGCGCTTTAGATTTTATGGTTGGGTTGTTTTTAGGGATTTTGGTTTTGTCTTAATTAGAATTTCTTTATTAGGTGGGGTTGGTTTAAGATTGGTTTGTCTGCGCCAGGTTGATTTAAGGGCTTTAATTGCTTATTCTTCTGTTGTTCATATGGGCTTAGTGGTGGGGGGTATTATATCTGGTTTTGTGGTTGGTTGGGTTGGTGGTTTTATTATGATGGTTGGTCACGGGCTGTGTTCTTCAGGTTTATTTTATTATGCTGGTATTAACTATGATCGCTTAGGAAGTCGTAGTGTTATAGTTAATAAGGGTTTGATATTAGTTTTTCCTAGAAGTGTGTTGTTTTGGTTTTTATTTGTAAGATCTAATATGGCGGCCCCGCCTTCTTTGAATTTGTTGGGGGAGCTAATATTGCTTGGAAGTGTTTTAGCTGTAAGATCATGACTTAGTTTTTTATTGTTGTTAAGCTCTTTTTTAAGAGGTGTTTATTGTTTATATATGTTTGGCTGAGTTCAGCATGGTGATGTGGGGAGGTTTATTCGTGGGTTTGAGGGTTTGATTGTGGTTGAGGGTTTAATTTCTTTACTTCATTGATTGCCTTTGAATTGTTTATTTTTAAGGGGGGACCTTTTTTTGTTTTAGTTCGTATAGTTTAAAAAAAATTATGGAATGTGGTTTCTTGGATAATCTAGGTTTGCGGACAAGATGTTTTGGTTGTATTTTGTTATTTTTGGGGGTCTTTTTTCTTTGAGATTGTTATGTTGTTTTTTTGGGGTTTTGGCCTTGTATGGGGGGTGGGTTTTAATTATGGAGTGGGTGATTATTCGTGTAATTGGGCTGGATCTAGGTTTTATTTTGATATTTGATTGGATGAGATTATTTTTTATAGGTGTAGTTCTGTTAATTTCTAGTTGTGTATTTTATTACAGCGTTGGGTATATGGGTGGAGATAGGAATATTTTACGTTTTGGTTTGTTGGTTTTGTTGTTTGTGATTTCTATGTTGTTTGTTATTGTTTCCCCCAGTTTTATTAGAATTTTGCTCGGCTGAGATGGGTTGGGGTTGGTTTCTTATTGTTTAGTTATTTATTATCAGAATTATCGTTCTTATAATGCGGGTATAATTACCGGGGTAACTAATCGCTTAGGTGATGTTGGTCTTTTATTGACTATTGGTTTATTATTTAGATATGGGAGTTGGAATTTCTATTCCTTTGATGTTTCTGGTGGGTTGTGGGGTTTGATTTCAATTTTAGTGTTGTTAGCTGGTTTTACTAAAAGAGCTCAGATTCCGTTTTCTGCTTGGTTGCCAGCAGCTATGGCTGCCCCTACTCCAGTATCAGCTCTTGTGCACTCTTCTACTTTGGTTACTGCTGGTGTATACTTGTTGATTCGGTTTTATGGGGTTTTGGGTTTGTTTTGGTGGGTGGTAATATTGATTGTTTATGGTGGGGTTTTGACTATGTTTATGGCTGGGATGGTGGCTAATTTTGAGATGGATATAAGGAAGATTATTGCTTTATCTACTCTTAGACAGTTGGGTTTGATAATAGTATCTGTTGGTTTGGGGAATATTTATTTGGCTTTTTTTCATTTGGTGGTGCACGCTATTTTTAGGGCTTTGTTATTTTTGTGCGGTGGTAAAATAATCCATAGCTTTGGTGGTGAGCAGGATCTGCGGCACATGGGTGGTGTTGTTGTGGGATTGCCTGTTAGATCTGTAAGTTTGAACGTGGCTAATTTTTCTCTTTGTGGAATACCTTTTATATCTGGGTTTTATTCTAAGGATCTGATTTTAGAAATAAGAGGCTCTTGGAGAATAAACTTGATTTTGTTTGTTTTAATAGTTGTTGGCACTATTTTTACTTTTATGTACACTGTCAGGTTTTGTATGAGTAGAATGATTGTTTATTATGGTGGGTGGGGGTTTAAGTGAGATGATGATGATTTTAATTATCTTTTTCCCATGGTTATTTTATCTGTTGGAGGTGTTGTTAGAGGTTCTTTTTTGTTTTGGTTGGGTGTTCCCGGTTATGATATAAGTTTTGTTTATGGGGTAGATAGGATTTGGCCTGCTTTTTTGGTTTTATTAGGGGTTTTTATTTCTTGGTCTTTAGTTAGCTTTGTTGTGGGGGGCTTAGTTAGGGTTAGCCTTAGAGATTTTTTTGGTGGTATATGGTTTATTCCGGGGCTGAGAACGGGTTGTATTTATTATCCTCTTGATTGGGGTCGCTTGGTTGTTAGTTATCTTGATTCTGGGTGGGGAGAAGCTTTTGGTGGGCAGGGTTTATATAGTTTTGAGAGGGATGTTGGATCTATGCTGCAAGCTTTTCAGGGTGTTATTTTCACAGTTGTTATGTTTGTTCTCATTTTGTGGGTGTTGATTGCTTGATGTTCTATTTTTTAATTAAGGTAGCTTAATGTTGAGCGTAGCTCTGAAGTTGCTAAGGTGGTTTGTTATCCCTTGATGTTTAGTAAGGTAGTTTAAGTTTGAATGGTAGATTGTAAATTTATTGGTGACGCTGTCTCTTATTATTTACGCTGGGGTGTTAATGCACGATAAATCTTGATTTTATATGTTTATAGGGGTATAACTGTGTGGGCAAAGTAGTTTATTAGAATAATAAATTGCAAGTTTATAGGGAAGTTGTCTTCTTGCTCTAGTTTGGTGTCTGATAAAAGAGTTATTGTGATACGATAGAGAATGCTATAAAGCCCGGGCTGTGAAAAGATAAGCTAAGAAAGCTGATGGGTTCATATCTCATAAATAGATTAATTCTTCTTTTTATTGTGGGTGGTTTTGAGGTTTGTCTATTTGAGATTTTTGGTTGGTGGTACGTTGATTGCTGTAACTGGGTCTTCTTGATTTGTGGTTTGAATGGGGTTGGAAATGAATATAATATCTTTTATTCCTCTAGTAAATTTAAGGAGAAAGATTAATTCTGAGGCTTTATTTAGGTATTTTCTGGTGCAGGTTATTGGTTCTTTGTTATTGTTTTATGTTGGTGTTGTAGGCTCTATTTGAGTTAGTTATGGTAATTTTATATATGATGTGTTTTCTAGTGGGGGGGTTTTGATTATGCTGATGGCATTGAAGTTGGGAGCTAGCCCTGTGCATTTTTGGTTTCCATCTGTTGTAGAGGGCTTAGATTGATTTGGGGTTTTGATATTAATAACCTGGCAGAGGGTTGCTCCTCTTAGAGTGGTAAGTGTGGTTGATGGCGTTTCAGGTTTAATTTTAGTTATTGGGGTTTTAAGTGTGATTGTTGGGGGTTTTGGTGGCTTAAATCAATTGTTGCTTCGAAAGCTTATGGCTTATTCTTCGATTTCACATTTAGGTTGGCTTTGTTTAATTGTTGTTATATCTGAGTGGGTGGGGTTGGTTTATTTTGTTAGTTATGTTATGGTGAGAAGAGCAGTTATTTTTTGTTTTATATTTAGAAGTTTTGTTCATGTGGGACAGTTGTATTCCACTGGTTATGGTGTTATTGGGTTGCTAGCGGTTTTTTACTTAGGTTTGTTTTCTTTGGGGGGATTACCACCCCTTTTTGGATTTTTTCCTAAGTGACTTGGAATTATTTTGATGGCTGGGGTGGGGTATTTGTGAGTTGTTATATTTTTTGTTGTTGTTGGTTTATTGACTTTGTATTTCTATTTGCGAATGGGGTATGTTGGTCTGGTTGGGTTTACCGGGTTTAATATGTGGTCTTTATATAGATTTAGGGTTGTACTTTTCTCTTCTTTTTTTTTATGTGCTACCTATTTTCTTTTGCCTTTTTCTGTGTTTAGATTGTTATAAGATTTTAAGTTATTGAGACTGTTAATTTTCAAAGTTAGAAGTGATTTTTCAAATCTTGAATGCGGTGGTTGTACTCTACTAATCATAAGGATATTGGCACTATATATTTGGTTTTTGGGGCTTGGGCTGGGATTGTGGGTTCTGCTCTAAGAAGAATGATTCGCTTGGAGCTGGGTCACTCTGGAAGTTTAATTGGGGATGATCAGATTTATAATGTGATTGTTACGGCGCATGCTTTTGTAATAATTTTTTTTATGGTTATGCCTATTATAATTGGTGGTTTTGGTAATTGGTTGGTGCCTATTATGATTGGGGCTCCGGATATGGCTTTCCCTCGAATAAATAATCTTAGTTTTTGATTGTTGCCCCCTTCTTTTTTTTTATTATTAGCTTCTTCCTTAGTCGAAAGGGGTGTTGGTACTGGGTGGACAGTTTATCCCCCGCTGGCTGCTAGTTTGTTTCATGGGGGTCCGGCGGTTGATCTGGCTATTTTTTCTCTTCACCTGGCTGGGGCGTCTTCTATTTTAGGGGCTATTAACTTTATTACTACGGTGATTAATATGCGGACTTATGGTATGGTGTTTGAGCGTATACCATTGTTTGTTTGATCTGTGGTTATTACGGCTGTTTTGTTGTTGTTGTCTTTGCCTGTTTTGGCTGGAGCTATTACTATATTGTTAACAGATCGTAATTTTAATACTACTTTTTTTGATCCAGCAGGTGGTGGTGATCCTATTTTGTATCAGCATTTGTTTTGGTTTTTTGGTCACCCGGAGGTTTATATTCTTATTTTGCCAGGGTTTGGGATGGTGTCTCATATGATTTCTTATCAGAGAGGGAAGAGGGAGCCATTTGGGTCTTTAGGTATGATTTATGCCATGGGTGCTATTGGTTTGTTGGGGTTTATTGTTTGAGCACATCATATGTTTACTGTGGGTATGGATGTTGACACTCGGGCTTATTTTACTGCTGCAACTATGATTATTGCTGTTCCAACAGGTATTAAGATTTTTAGTTGGTTAGCTACCTTATATGGGTCTCGTTTTATTTATGATGTTACTTTGATGTGGTCTCTTGGTTTTGTTTTTTTGTTTACTGTTGGGGGTTTAACAGGGGTTGTTTTGGCTAATTCTTCTATTGATATTATGTTGCACGATACTTATTATGTGGTTGCTCATTTTCATTATGTTTTATCTATAGGGGCTGTTTTTGCTATTTTGGGGGCTATTACTTTTTGGTTTCCCTTGTTTTTTGGTGTTACTTTTAATACTGCTTTGTTAAAGCTTCATTTTGTTTTAATATTTTTGGGGGTGAATTTAACTTTTTTTCCGCAGCATTTTTTGGGTTTAAGAGGGATGCCTCGTCGGTATTCTGATTACCCAGATGCTTATGTTGTTTGAAATATAGTTTCTTCTTTTGGGTCTTTGGTTTCTTTGTTGGCTACTTTTTTGTATATTTATATTGTTTGGGATGGTTTTTTATGTGAGCGGGACATTCTAACTACTATTGGTATAACTAGATCTGTTGAATGGATTCACTCTACGCCCCCCGAGGAACACACGTTTAATCAGCTTGGTATTTTAATTAGGTAACTTATGGCTACTTGGGGGGGTTTGTTGTTTCAGGATAGAGTTTCTCCTTTGATGGAGCAGTTGATTTTTTTTCACGATCATGCTTTGTTAATTTTGTTATTAATTACTTCTTTAGTTATTTATATAATTTATATGTTAATAAGAAATATGATATTAAATCGTTTTTTATTAGAGGGTCAGGAGATTGAGATTATTTGGACTGTGTTTCCTGCTGTGGTTTTAATTTTTATTGCTTTTCCTTCTTTACGTTTGTTATATTTACTTGATGAGGTTAGTTCTCCAGGTTTGACTTTAAGGGTTTTGGGTCACCAGTGGTATTGAAGTTATGAATATTCTGATTTTGGTGATTTAGAGTTTGATTCTTATATGAGGGCTGATGATGGGGTTGGTGATTTTCGTTTACTAGATGTTGACAATCGAATTGTTTTACCTGCTGGTTGTATGGTTCGTTCTCTGATTAGTTCTGTGGATGTAATTCATTCTTGGGCAGTACCTGGTTTGGGGGTTAAGTTAGATGCTGTTCCTGGGCGCCTGAATCAGAGATCTTTTTTTATTGAGCGGGTGGGCTTGTGATTTGGTCAGTGTTCTGAAATTTGTGGCGCTAATCATAGTTTTATACCTATTGTTATTGAGTCTGTGAGAGGTTCTGGTTTTATGATTTGATTAGGGGGGCTTCTTTACATTGAATGGCTGATAAAGGCTGTGGTCTCTTAAATCACTTTATAGTATAATTACTTTCAATGGGGTGCTTAGTTAAATTTTATAATTTTGATCTGTCAGGTCAATGTTGCTTTTGGGCAGTACTCAGTGCCGCAAATATTTCCTATAAGATGGGTTTTTATTTATTTATATACTTTGCTTGGTTTAATTATGATTTTGGTTTTAGTGAGATATGTTTTTAGTTTTAGGGTTGAGAGGTCTTTAGTGGGGGAGGATTTTGAGGTTGATTCTTGGTTGTGATAGTGAGTTTATTTTCGGTTTTTGACCCTAGAACTCAGATTATGAGATTAAATTGGTTAAGAGTTTTTTTATGGGTTTTTATTTTTCCTCTGGGTTATTGGGTTATTTCTTCTCGATATATTAAGGTGTGATTTATGATTTTGTCTAGGCTTATAGAGGAGTTTGTTCTCTTGTTGGGTGGGGCTTCTGGGTTTGGGGTAGTTTTGTTGGTTTTGGGGTTATTTAGTTTAATTGTAATGAATAATTTATTTGGCTTGGTACCATATGTTTTTACAGGTACTGCTCATTTTGTTATAACTATTAGTTTAGCTGTTCCTTTGTGGTTAGGTTTAATGTTGTATGGTTGGATTAATCACACTTTGTATATGTTTGCTCACCTGGTTCCCCAGGGTACTCCTGGTTTATTGTTAATTTTTATGGTTTTAATTGAGAGAATTAGAAACTTGATTCGACCTTTGACTTTATCTGTGCGTTTAGGGGCTAATATAATTGCTGGTCACCTACTTTTGGTTCTTTTGGGCGGTCAGGCTGGGGTTTTAGGGGTTGATGTTGTAGTGGTTTTGTTTGGTCAGATTATGTTGTTAGTTTTGGAGCTTGCTGTTGCGGTAATTCAGGCTTATGTTTTTGTTACTTTAATGACTTTGTACTTTAGAGAGGTAAATTATGATAAGATACACTCATTCGTATCATATAGTTGATAAGAGACCTTGACCCGTGTTCGCTGGGCTAGGGGCCCTTTCTTTAACAGTTGGGGGGGTGAATATGTTTTGTGGGGGGGCAGACTTTTTGTTTAAGCTTGGTTTGTTGATTTTGTTTTTAACTGTTTGGCAGTGGTGGCGTGACGTGGTTCGAGAGGGAACTTATTTGGGCTTGCATTCTTATTGTGTGGTGTTAGGTCTTCGTTGGGGGATAGTTTTGTTTATTGTTTCTGAGGTATTTTTTTTTGTATCTTTTTTTTGGGCTTTTTTTCACTCTAGTTTGTCTCCTGTTTTGGAGATTGGATCTGTGTGACCTCCGGTTGGGATTGAAGTCTTTAACCCATTTCAGATTCCCCTATTAAATACGGCTATTTTATTGGCTTCTGGGGTTAGAGTTACCTGGGCTCACCATGCTTTAATGGAAGGGGACTGAAGCTCTGGGTCTACGGGTTTGGCTGTTACTTTTTTGTTGGGATTTTATTTTTCAGTCTTGCAGGGGTATGAGTATTACGAGGCTAGTTTTAGAATTGCAGACTCTGTTTATGGGTCTGTGTTTTTTATAGCAACCGGGTTTCATGGCTTACATGTTTTAATTGGGTCTAGATTTTTATTGGTATGTTTGATTCGTCAGGTGTTAAGACACTATTCTGAGATTCATCATTTTGGTTTTGAGGCTGCAGCTTGGTATTGACATTTTGTTGATGTGGTTTGGTTGTTTTTATATGTTTCTATTTATTGATGAGGGGGTTAGGTTTGTTGAGTATGAGAAGTATGGCTAATTTCCAATTAGACGGTTTGAGGTTTTGAAACAAGTAGTGGGGATTTTAGTGGTTTATGTTATTTTTTTTTCATTGGGGTTGATTTTGTCGTTGGTGGCTTGACGAATTGTTTCTCTTGGGGTTAGAAGAGAAGATAAGCTATCTTCGTTTGAGTGTGGTTTTGTTTCTTTTCAAGGTTCTCGGTTGGCTTTTTCCTTGCAGTTTTTTTTAATTGCTATTGTTTTTCTTATTTTTGATGTGGAAATTGCTTTGGTTTTACCTATTCCTGTGGTGTTTGATTTAGTTAGCTATGGGGTGGTGTTTTTAGTTTTTTCTGTTTTTGGGTTTGTTGTATTAGGGGGGCTATATTATGAGTGGGGTTGTGGGGTTTTGGATTGGGCTTATTAGGTTTGTATTTTAAGTTAAAATTTTTAGTTTGCAATTAATTGATGCACTATGCCAAGCCTGTGAGTGAGAAGCTATTATGCGATCAGTTTCGGCCTGATTATTTATGAACATTTGTTCCTTACTTAGTAAAGGCCGAATGGCGTTTTTTTGTTAAGAATATGGTTGGGATTTATCTCTTACTAAGGACTAATTTAGGATATAAGCCGCTAACTTATAATGAGCCCTTGATGGGGTTGGTAGTCTCTTTTTATGGTGTACCAATAACACGCAGCCTTTTCGTGGTTGAGAGAGTTTTGCTTAAGAAGTTTGGTTTTTAGTTTATTGTTGTTTTTTTCTATAGTTATTAGAGTGGTTTTTTCTCAGGTGGTAAATCCAATGTTGTTGGCTTATTTAGTGGTTAGAGGTGGGGTTGTGGTGATAGTTTCTTTAGGTTTGATTTTTCCCACTTTTTGGTTGAGTTATATTGTGTTATTAACTTTTTTAGGGGGTTTGCTTGTTTTGTTTGTTTATGTAGCCTCCTTGTCCCCTAACGAGCCGGTATTAGGGTTTGGATTAGGTTTTGTGGTGGTAAGTGGGCTGATCTTGTTTTTTGTGTTTAACTGGGAGTCTACTTCTGATTTGGGATTTGGAGCGGGGTTTATGTTTTTAATGAGGATGTATTTAGAAAATATGGGCGGGTTTATGGTTTTGTTAATTTTGTATTTATTTTTGGTTTTGTTGGTTTCAGTTGACCTGAGACTTATTATTCTTGGTCCTTTGAGGGTATTTTATGATAAGGGGTAAGAGGGAGAATTTATTGGTCGGTGGTTTTATGGCTTTTTTGGTTGAGTTGCCCACCCCAAGAAGAATTAGTTATATGTGGAATTTTGGTTCTATGTTGGCTTTTTGTTTGGGTTTGCAGATTTTGACAGGCCTATTTTTGGCTATGCATTATAGAGCTCATGTAGATACGGCTTTTTTTAGAGTTGTGCATTTGTCTCGGGATGTTAATTATGGGTGACTATTACACTTTATTCATGCAAATGGGGGGAGATTATTTTTTGTTTGTTTGTATATGCATGTTGGTCGGGGGCTTTATTATGGTTCTTATGTGTTATTTCATGTGTGAAGTTCAGGGATTAGAATTTTGTTGATTACAATGTTAACTGCTTTTTTGGGGTATGTACTACCGTGGGGTCAGATGTCTTTTTGGGGGGCCACAGTTATTACTAACTTATTATCGGCTGTTCCTTACTGGGGGGTTGATTTAGTGCAATGGGTGTGGGGGGGGTTTTCTGTTGGAAACCCTACTTTAGTTCGTTTTTTTGCTTTTCATTTTTTGTTTCCTTTTTTGATTGTGGGTTTGGTGTTAGTTCACTTGTTGTTTTTACATGAGACTGGTTCAAGTATGCCCCTGGGCTTGAACTCTGATGTTTTGAGGGTTGAGTTTCATCCGTATTTTAGTGTGAGGGATCTTTATGGTTTGTGTTGGGTGCTTGGGGGTTTGCTTTTTGTTGTTTTGTTTTATCCTAATGCCTTAGGTGATTCTGAAAATTTTATTTCGGCTAATCCTCTTGTTACACCCGAGCATATTCAGCCAGAGTGATATTTTTTGTTCGCCTATGCTATCTTACGCTCTATTCCTAATAAGTTGGGTGGGGTGGTGGCCTTAGTTATGTCCATTTTGATTTTATTTGTTTGTTCTTTATTTACCGGGGAGCTAAAGTTAGGGGGGTGATTTATTTTTTGACGTGCTATGTTTTGGTGTTTTGTTGTAATTTTTATTTTATTGACGTGGATTGGGGCTCGCCCGGTGGAAGATCCGTATGTAATGATTGGACAGGGCTTAACTGTGTTATATTTTTTGGTTTTTGTTTTGATGGGGTCTGTTCATAGGGTCGGTTAGTTGCCATCTTGATTGGGTATTTTGAAAATACTTTTTAAAAATTAGCGTTTTTAGTTGGTTGATACCGGTCTAGTTTAAAAAAAATATTAATTTTGTAAATTAGTGATCCTTAGTGGATCGGTGGGAGTGAGTTGTGTTGGGTTAATAGACCCCCTTAGTAGAGAATCTTGTTGGATTTCTTTACTGGGGGGGTCTAAAAAAAGATAGTGTTAGTAATAAGAGAAATAGAAATCACTAGGTAGAAGCAGACGTGGGGTATGAAGAACAACTTTATGAGATCACTATAAAAATAACAATTCAGGTGTTGAATGAAAAGGATGGACCTATGTTTACTTGGTAATAGTATAGTTCGCCTCTGGCCTATCGTCAATAGTACGCCCTGGAATGAATAATAAAAATTAATTATGGGGAGAGGAATCCTACCAGCTCATTTGTCGTTATAGCTCTATGCGTAATAATAATATAATGAAAATAATATCTTATAGAGGCGGGGGAGGGATATAGTGGAGATTTGGGGGTTAATATAATATTGCTAAGTATCGGTTTACCCCCAGGAAGAGACCTCTTAATGCCAGCTACTACTTTGTAAATTGTCGGGGCCGTTTGTACGGGCGGGAGAGCTGGGGGGTTGAGCGCGAGGGGGGTCAGGTTTTATGTGTGTTTATGTGTTGTGGTTTATTAGGGTGGGCCAACTTAGGTCGGATATAGCTTGGGTGGATGGGTGGGGTAATGATATGTGCGAGCGGGTATATATGCCTACTAGCTGGTGTGGGGGTTTATCCTTTATTTGGTGGTTGGGTTTGTTTTAGTGTGTTTTCTTAGTCTTGTTATTTTTAAGTTGAGCTTTTACTTATAAATGTGATACTAATAGGGGGAAGTATTATTTTCCTAAGTTTGGGTTTGCCTCATCTTGTTCTGGAGAAAAAAAATACCAAGAGTAAAACATCAAATTATAGGCATGTAAGAGTTTTAGTTTCAGAACAAAACCCGGATGGTTTTTTGT